TTTAAATATATAATTCAAGTAGGCAAATCGAAAAAAAAAAAAGATGGTTGAATCAAAATAATTCCTTTTTAAGTTCTATTTCTTTCAGAGGGTAATATGAATGTTCTATTATGTTCTATCAAAACACTAAAAGGTTTATACGATATATCCGGTGTGGAAGTAGGCCAACATTTCTATTGGCAAATAGGAAGTTTCCAAGTCCATGCGCAAGTACTTATTACTTCTTGGGTCGTAATTGCTATTTTATTAGGTTCAGCCATTCTAGCTGTTCGTAATCCACAAACCATTCCGACTGATGGTCAGAATTTCTTTGAATATGTTCTTGAATTCATTCGAGACGTGAGCAAAACTCAAATTGGAGAAGAATACGGTCCATGGGTTCCCTTTATTGGAACTATGTTTCTATTTATTTTTGTTTCGAATTGGTCAGGGGCTCTTTTACCCTGGAAAATTATACAGTTACCTCACGGGGAGTTAGCCGCACCCACAAATGATATAAACACGACCGTTGCTTTAGCTTTACTTACTTCAGTAGCATATTTTTATGCGGGCCTTACAAAAAAGGGATTGAGTTATTTCGGTAAATATATTCAACCAACGCCAATCCTTTTACCTATTAACATCTTAGAAGATTTCACAAAACCGTTATCGCTTAGTTTTCGACTTTTCGGAAATATTTTAGCTGATGAATTAGTAGTTGTTGTTCTTGTTTCTTTAGTACCTTTAGTAGTTCCTATACCAGTCATGTTCCTTGGATTATTTACAAGCGGTATTCAAGCTCTTATTTTTGCAACCCTAGCTGCGGCTTATATAGGCGAATCCATGGAAGGTCATCATTGACTAGTTTCCAACACAGTCTTTTTTAGCTTAGCCTGACGCAATGTATGCGCCGTTTGAGGTAATCCACTTAGGGAAGATAAATAGACAAATAAGGTATAAATCAAGATATAGACGATCTAGAGTAATTGTAAAAAAGGTTACGATATTTTTTAATTATAAAAAAAATATGGATTGGTTTGCGTAGGAATGGGGGGTCGAACTAGGTGTATATAATCTAATCGCTATAAGAAAACTCTTGTAAATCTTTCGAAGAATGATTCGAGAATCCCGATGACTTTAAGATACAATAAAGATACAATATTTGGTTTACGGTATGGGGGAAAAACACGTATATGTGATATTAGACATTAACTTAGGTATATAGGAACTAAAAAAAAAATATATTATATCTAATTTGTCTTACTATTGTGAATTTGGATAGGGATTTCAATAGAAACCTTTCCATTTCGTCGGTAATTGTGACTTGAATATTGGTTGATTGTATCATTAACTATTTCTTTATTTTTGTTTTGGCGCGAGGAACTTATCATGAATCCACTGATTTCTGCCGCTTCCGTTATTGCTGCTGGATTGGCTGTCGGGCTTGCTTCTATTGGACCTGGGGTTGGTCAAGGTACTGCTGCGGGACAGGCTGTAGAAGGGATCGCGAGACAACCAGAGGCGGAAGGAAAAATACGGGGTACTTTATTACTTAGTCTAGCTTTCATGGAAGCTTTAACAATTTATGGGTTAGTTGTAGCATTAGCTCTTTTATTTGCGAATCCTTTTGTTTAATCCTAAAAACACATATTTTTATTTATTTCCGTAAGATTTGTTGATCTTGTTTTTTCGAATTATTTTAATATTTAATTCCTACAATTTAATTACTTAGGAACAACAACCCACGGAAATCCCTGGTTTAAGAATGAGGATCCAACTAACTTTTTCCTTTACCTTCTTAGTCCAATGGACGAACTTTTTTTAGGAAGTATTGCAATTGTATTGTAACAAACGAGGTATTTCGCAACTGACCTGTATAAGACCTGGTACCGAATTCGAATCGAACTAATTCGAATCGAATAAGTATCAAGCTTATTGGAAATTTCCAATACTTGGAAATTTCCAATTGAAAAAAAAAAATCCATTAAAATTCATTTCTAATATCAATATATTTTTTTGACTCAATTTACTATTTTCTATTTAGAAATAGTGAAAGTCATAATAAAAGAATACAATTAAAGAATAGAAATAAAAAAAAAATTAAGTAGTCTATCTATAACTAGAAGAAAGCTATAACTATAAGAAAGAGGAGATCATATGAAAAATGTAACCGATTCTTTCCTTTCCTTGGGTTATTGGCCATCCGCGGGGAGTTTCGGGTTTAATACTGATATTTTTGCAACCAATCTAATAAACCTAAGCGTAGTACTTGGTGTGTTAATTTTTTTTGGAAAGGGAGTGTTAAGTGATTTATTAGATAATCGAAAACAAAGGATCTTGAAGACTATTCAAAATTCAGAAGAATTACGCAAAGGGGCCCTAGACCAGTTAGAAAAAGCCCGGGCCCGCTTACGGAAAGTCGAAATAGAAGCGGATCAATTTCGAATGACTGGATACTCTGAAATAGAACGAGAAAAATTGAATTTGATTAATGCAACTTATAAGACTTTGGAACAGTTAG